CCGTAGGTATTATTGCCGGTCAATCCATTGGAGAACCGGGTACTCAACTAACATTAAGAACGTTTCATACTGGCGGAGTATTCACAGGGGGTACTGCAGAACATGTGCGAGCCCCCTCTAATGGAAAAATAAAATTTAATGAGGGTTTGGTTCATCCCACACGTACACGTCATGGACATCCAGCTTTTCTATGTTCTATCGACTTGTATGTAACTATTGAGAGTCAAGATATTATACATAACGTGACTATTCCACCAAAAAGTTTGCTTTTAGTTCAAAACGATCAATATGTAGAATCAGAACAAGTGATTGCCGAAATCCGTTCGGGAACATATACTTTGAGTTTTAAAGAGAGGGTTCGAAAACATATTTATTCCGACTCAGAGGGCGAAATGCACTGGAGTACTGACGTCTCCCATGCACCTGAATTTATATATAGTAATGTACATCTCTTACCAAAAACAAGCCATCTATGGATATTATCAGGAGGTTCATCCAAATCCAGTATAATTCCCTTTTCGATACACAAGGATCAAGATCAAATGAACGTTCATTCTCTTTCTGTCGAACAAAGATATATTTCTAGCCCTTCAGTAAATAATGATCACGTTAAACAAAAATTCTTTAGTTCAGATTTTTCAGGTAAAAAGGAAGGTAGGATTCCTGATTATTTAGAACTTAATCGAGTCATATGTACTAGCTATTGTAATCTCATATCTTCGGCTATTATCCACGGGAATTCTGATTTATTGGCAAAGAGGCGAAGAAATAGATTCATCATCCCATTCCAATCGATTCAAGAACGAGAGAAAGAACTAATGCCCCACTCCAGTATTTCAATTGAAATACCCATAAATGGTATTTTCCGTAGAAATAGTATTTTTGCTTTTTTCGACGATCGCCAATACCGAAGAAAGAGTTCAGGAATTACTAAATATGGGACTATAGGGGTGCATTCAATTGTCAAAAAAGAAGATTTGATTGAGTATCAAGGAGTCAAAGAATTTAAGCCAAAATACAAAATGAAAGTAGATCGCTTTTTTTTCATTCCAGAGGAAGTGTATATTTTCCCCGAATCTTCTTCCCTAATGGTACGGAATAATAGTCTCATTGGAGGAGATACACAAATTACTTTAAATACAAGAAGTCGAGTAGGCGGATTGGTCCGAGTGGAGAAAAAAAAAAAAAAAATAGAACTTAAAATCTTTTCTGGAGATATCCATTTTCCGGGAGAGGCAGATAAGATATCCCGACACAGTGGTATCTTGATACCACCAGGAACGGTAAAAACAAAGTCTAAGGATTCCTTAGAAGTGAAAAGTTGGATATATGTCCAACTTTTCACACCTACCAAGAAAAAGTATTTTGTTTTTGTTCGCCCAGTAGTCATATTCGAAATAGCAGATGGTATAAATTTAGAAAGACTTCTCCCCCAAGCCCCATTGCAGGAAAAGGATAATCTGAAGCTTCGAGTTGTCAATTATATTCTTTATGGAAATGGTAAACCACGTCAGGGAATTTCTGACACAAGTATTCAACTAGTTCGGACTTGTTTAGTCTTGAATTGGGATCAAGACAAAAAAAATTCTTTTATCGAGGGGGCCCAAGCTTCTGTTGTTGAAGTAAATACAAAGGGTCTGATTCGTGATTTTCTAAGAATCAACTTAATGAAATCCCCTATTTCATATATCAGCAGAAAAAGGAATGATCCATCAGGGTCAGGATTGGTCTCTGATAATGGGTTAGATCGTCCCAATATTAATCCACTTTCTTCCGTTTATTCCAAGGCAAGATCACTTAAAAAAAATCAAGGAACTCTTAGTACGTTGTTGAATAGAAATAACGAATGTCAATCGTTGATGATTTTGTCATCATCTAATTGTTTTCGAATGGATCTATTCAATGGTGTAAACTCTCACAATGTAATAAAAGAAACAATTAAAGGAAATCCTATAATTCCACTTAGGAATTGGTTGGGCCCCTTAGGAATAGCCCTTCAATTTGCGAATTTTTATTCATTTTACCATTTCATAACTCATAATCAGATTTCCGTAACTAAATATCTGAAACTTAACAATTTAAAACAGACTTTTCAAGTATTTCAATATTATTTAATGGATGAAAAGGAGAGAATTGTTAATCCCGATCCATGCAGTAAGGGTGTTTTGAATCCATTCAATTTGAAGTGGTATATTCGCCGTCATAATTATTATCATAATTCTTGTGAAGAAAGATTGACAATAATTAGCCCGGGGCAGTTTATTTGTGAAAATATATATATGGCCAAAAACGGACCACACCTAAAATCGGGCCAAGTTATAATTGTTTACGTTGACTATGTAGTAATAAGATCGGCTAATCCTTATTTGGCCACTCCGGGGGCAACTGTTCACGGCCATTATGGAGAAATCCTTTATGAAGGAGATACGTTAGTTACATTTATATATGAAAAATCGAGATCTGGTGATATAACACAGGGTCTTCCAAAAGTGGAACAAGT